CTATCTATTTTTTATCTATCTATTTTTTTCTTTAGTTAGTCACTAGAGCAATTATGATCTGTAAGTCGATCCGGGGCAAGTGTTCGGATCTATTATGACATATCCATGAGGCGCTCAACGGACCCTTTTAATCTTATAAAACCTTTTTCGGGCTTTACTTACATTGGTGCAAAAACAATTTTTTGTGCAACCAGTGTATTGTATTCATATCTTAATTAGAAGTTCCGAGATGGAGTTTTTTTGTCTTACATAGATAGAACAAACAATATTACTCTATCCCAAATCACGCGAGCATTCATTACTAAGGGATACTCCAGTATCGATATTTATTCATTCGAGGGGTTTTTATTAGTTTTAGTTTTAATAGAAGCGGAAAAAAAAAAATAAAATATTTTATTTTGCTATATCCGTGTATTACTTATCCTTACGAAATATCAGAAAATAGAACGATTTTAGAATTTTAGAAAGGATATAATGAAATTCTTTGATTGGTTTTTCCCATAGAGAGAAATTATCCGTTTTATTTGACCGATGGGTCCAACAAAAACAAACAATTACACAATTAACAATTACAATTAAATTATTTAATATTTAAATTCAAATTGAATAGAAAATCTAATTTAATAATTTAAATGGTAAGGTAATTTATTTAATTAAATGAATTTAATAGAATAAGAGTAGAATTTCATATAAATAGAATTTTCTAATTTCTAATTAGAATTTCTAATTAGAATTTCTAATCCTAAAATAATACCTAAAATAATAAATAATACATAAACAGAGAGCTCTTGTTCTTATTCGAAACGCCTCGTGATCTTTAACCAATTCTGCGCTTCAATATAATTACCAGGAGTAAGCGCTATAGCCTGTTTCCAATACTCAGCGGCTTGATCGAACCAAGCCTCCGCTATTTCAGAATCCCCCTGTCGAATGGCCTGTTCTCCCCGGTCGGAATAGGCGGTTCAATTCCTTCCCTTAGAACCGTACTTGAGAGTTTCCTACCTCATACGGCTCGGCAGTCAATTCTTTTGGTGTCCCATTTTTTTACCCTACCATATATCCAATTGAATGAGATTTCTCATAGATCTATCGATTTGTCTCGGGTTAACCAAAAGAGGTTAATTACATGAGTTTCAAACTTTAATTTGGATTAAATTAATATAATAATAAGTTTTATCTTTTCTCCCACCTTCAGAAAAATAAAGCATAGGCGTTTCGGGACTATCGTCCGTTAGATTTTTCTGAAAGGTAACTATCTCGGTTTCATATAGAAATTTATATAGAATCCTTGAAAAAGACTTCTTCCTCATAAAAAAGACTTACTGTCTTTGGGATCTGATGCTACACCGCTGCTCAATAACTTAGGGGATCGGCTCTATTACATAAGTTGATTCCTAATTTTTATCTCATATCATGACATAAATAAGCAGTTCTTATTTATTGTATCGGCCCAAAACCTCGCTAATTGATCTTTACGGTGCTTCCTCTATCAATTAGATCCTTTATCCATAGAATAAAGTATCTAGGCATATGTTTTTCTTCATATTTTGACTTCTATGAAGTTTCTTTTTTTGTTACAGCTGATAAAAATCGTTTTTTGGACGATGCAATATGTAGAAAGCCTATTTTTTTTTATTTACTAGCGTATTTATTTACTGGCGTATTTGCTCTTTCTTTCTTTTTTTTATTTCTATAGTGGAGATAGTCGCACGTAATGACAGATCACAGCCATATTATTAAAAGCTTGTGGTAAGAACGGGTTTCGTTCTAGTGCTCGAAAATAATATTCTAAAGCTTTTGTATGTTCTCCGTTACTTGTGTGGATAAGGCCTATGTTATAGAGTATATAACTTCGATCATAGGGATCAATTTCTAGTCGCATAGCTTCATAATAATTCTGTAAGGCTTCTGCATAATTTCCTTCGGATTGAGCCGACATCCGTTACGGTCGTCATTCGATTCAAAGAATTCTCCGTTCCAAAACCGTACATGAGATTTTCACCTCATACGGCTCCTCCCTTATGTGCATAATGAGACTAATCCATGGAATTAAAAAAAAGGTCGAAATATTGTCATTATGAACTGAGCGGGGCTAATGTTTTTACAAGAAATCTCTAGCCAACCCTCTTGCAAAAGATCTTTTCTTAACATCAAGCGTGTTCGTAACTAGATAAAAAGTAAACTCCAACAATTTCTTTGTTCTCAACGCTCCTTAATTTCCAGGAATTAGTCACTTCAACAATCTTCGATGGTTATATGGGTATCCAAAGTACGAACAAGATGGATATTTGTTGTCCCAACCATTTCTCTTAGTTCCGATCCCGATAAGGAAAGGGAATCATTTATAACAAAGTTTTCGTGTTGTTGATTCCTAGGTGTAGTGGTAGTGCTTCTTCCTCTATGCCGCCTATTGGTACTAGTGTAGTAGGGTTGACCCACAAGACCCATAGGTGTAACCTTTCGCTCAATACTCGAATCAACAATTGAAGCATCTGAGGTTGCATTAATCGGGGATACACGACAGAAGGAATTGCTTTATTTATAAACTTCACCTTCAACAAGCGTAGATTTTTTTTCAATAGTCTTTTTTTTCTATTCTGAATCATGTGTCTTTTTCCTGAGACTGAGAGCGGTAAAGTAAATGTAAATTGTAAATAAAGTAAAAAAAAAAAATATATATAATAATAATCAAATCGCACCATCTCTGTAATAAGTAAATGCCTCCTTTTCTCCTGAAGTTGTCGGAATTATTCGTAATAAAATATTGGCTACGATTGAAAAGGTCTTATCAATAAAATTTCCATTTATCCGCGATCTAGGCATAGGTAGCAATCCATTCTATAACTCTTTTCATTACCCCTCGTGAGAAAATAAAATGATCTCACAAACAAAGGAAGTGTACAGTACGAAATAACATAAAAGCGGACCCATTCCATTTTTTTGTTAAAAAAAAAGATATAGCCCTCTACTTTAACTTCAATTTTTCTGGCAGGAATCAAGAAAAAAAAAAGAAATATTTGAATCCTATTTGATTTCATCCAAATCCAAGAATAAAGTATAAAAATAAAAAGAATTATTTTCCGATTTCATCGAAGTTGAAGAATCAAAAAATTTATCCTACGGATTAGGATAGATTAGCAAAATTAGAGAAGTTTTGATTAAATTATGATCATTAAATTATGATCAAAAGAGGAAAAATAATCGAATAATCGTTCTATGATGAAAATAGAATAACTGTCCTTTTTTGTGTTTTGTGCATAGCGGGTATACAACATATAATCAAATACAAATATAAAAATCCCTTAGAGGATTTATGAATTTGTAATAGATTTACGGAGTAAGAGGTTATTGTTGAGAGATCTAAAACTGGAAAAGAATTTTAGAATTCTTATAGAAATGGGGAATTAGAGTCTAAAAAGAATTATGAACTAAAAATATCCATTAAGCATAGTCTAAAAAAACCAATCGATTGATTTGATTCGTTTCAATTCATTGATTTAATCTAGTCCGGTAGAAATATCAGAAAAAAGATGGGAGTGCCTTTTTTGCAAACATGAATAGATATATATGTTATATGTTTATCGTATTATATTATTTAATTTAATTTATTTTTATTTTAGCAGCCCCCTCACAAAAACAAAAAAATTCTTCTAGCCGGGAGGCTAAAGAAAAAGTGATGAAAAGTTTTCTATTTTTATAGCTAGTTTTCTAGTTAGAATTGATATTGTTCGTACCTATCGAACAATCTAATATGAATAACTCGCTATTCGCTCGGGTTATCGGCCATAATATAATAATTATATGTAGGAGAGATGGCCGAGTGGTTCAAGGCGTAGCATTGGAACTGCTATGTAGACTTTTGTTTACCGAGGGTTCGAATCCCTCTCTTTCCGTTTCGGTTTTTGATAGTGGAATAGATCAAATCCTAATACCATTTCTAAAAATGAAGCAAGGAACTCCCCTTTTTTTATTCTTCGCGTCCAGGATTACGTCCCGGATCATTAGATAGGAATCCGAAGATGAAGAGAGAAACAAAGAATATCACTACGGTGTAAACAAAGAGTTTAAGAGTAAGCATTACACAATCTCCAAGATCATTTTTTTTTGGAAAAAGAAGAGAATAGATTCCCCGTTTTTATACCACATATCCTATTTTGAGACCAAGAAATAAAGTGATTTCTATAATTTCTAGAAATCGAAAAGAATTTTCAGAAATTAACTTGTAATAAGAGTTGAGTTTTTCATTACAAAAAAAATTCTTTCATACCAACAATTCTATATTGTGGCGGACTCTAATCTAAATAAAATAGGGTTCTTCGGCGAAAAAGGGTCAGAATGAGGAAATGGGATGATCCAGATTTATCATGGCTATCCAAGAATTTCAATCTTTGAATTGAGGGTTTGTAAGACTTATCTGATCTTTTCAATTGTTAGAATTTTTTTTTCTTGAATAAATTAGGACAGTATTAAGGATCTCATCGAAAACTTACAGCAGCTTGCCAAACAAAGGCTAAGAGAAAAAAGAGAACCGGTATTACTGGCATAAAATCTACGATTGGATTCAAAAAAGCATAGGCCTCGGGCAATTTGGCGAATAAAAAACTACTCGAAAAAAGGGCAGAATTAAAACAGATACAGATCAAATTAAAGATATTAAGCATAACAAAATTTTGTTCTTGGAGATAATTTTGATTGAGTTATTAATATGTTTTTTGATTTGATATAAGGAAAAAAAAATGAAGAAAGGAAAATAAGACAGAATAAACAATACTTCTTTGAACTCACCCAATCAAAAAGCCTTCAATTCTTACAAGAGAATAGAAGAAATCATACTTTCATACAATATCTTAATTGAATTATATGTAATGATCAATAAATTCGGTTTAATTTTCTATCCATACGTGCCAAAATCCTAGCAAGAATCTAATCTATTCTATAGCTATTTGGAACTGGAATTGACGAACAAGGAATACCCATATTAGTGTTTAGTAGTTTCAAATAGAAATCTAAATGGGGCGTAGCCAAGTGGTAAGGCAACGGGTTTTGGTCCCGCTATTCGGAGGTTCGAATCCTTCCGTCCCAGAGCATACTCTTTTTATATATCAGAATAACGATATCCGAATCTAAATTGCTCTTTTTTTTAATAACCTTCTTTCTAAGAGTCAAATATTGTATTGGAGAAAATGTGATTCTTGCTTTTGATTTTTAATGATTTCTTAAGATTGGCACTCGAAGAACTGTGAGATTGGCGAATCGATTCTATCGAGTTATTTGATCTATCGAGTTATTTGAAGATGCAAAGTAGATTCAAAAAGATTAGTTTATTTGTGTTATTTATAATATTCGTGATATTATTAATCATTAATGATATTCTTAATTTTTTATTAATATTAATTAGAATATATTAATATTAATTAGAATATAAAAATATAAGTATAATAAAAGTTAAAAAAAATATATATATTTCATTCATATAATATGGGTTAATTTGAATTCTTATTGAGTCTTTTTCTTCTGAAATTATCTATTTATTATTTATTTCAGAAATTTATTTCATATAGAAGGAAGAAGTATAGATAGATTACTATGTATCGACTGAACCAATGACTATTCATGATTCCATAATTGAATCAATGTTCCAAACTATAGGAATGTTATGGTAAAACTTCGTTTGAAACGATGTGGTAGAAAGCAACGTGCGACTTGAAGGACATGATCAATCGGCTGTGGATGTCAAAATCCACCACTTTCCATTATGTAGAAATGAAGGTGCTTTTGGATCGACATCCTTTGTTCTGTTCTATTATAATCCGTCTTTTTGTTGGGTTGTAATGTAAATAGTACAGGATGGAGCTCGAAGAGAAACATCCATTTTTCAGGGGCAAGGATCTAGGGTTAGTTAATGGAAATCAATAAGTTGGAACAACTTTGTAAGTCTATTTTTGATATAGAAATCGAAAGGCTCCGATTCAAACTATTTTCAAATAAAAAAAAAGAAAAATTGTTGGAATTGGTAAAACTCTTTCGATCAAAAGTGTATCATGCGGGAATTAATCGTTCATATGATTCTTTGATAGAAAGAAAAAAGAGAGAAAAAGGGGCATGTTGCTGCCATTTTTGAAATGATTAAATATCGCCGAAGTAATGTCTAAACCCAATGATTCAAGGCAAAGATAAAGGATCCTAGAACAAGGAAATACCCTTTTCAATTGTCTCAACAACTAGATCCAAATGAAGAATCAAAATAGATTCTAAACGAGACAAACAAAAAGGGGTTAGAGACCACTCAATAAAAGAATGCCTAAGGATTTTTTTGAGCATTTTGTTTGAGAGTTATTTGACTTGAGTTATGAGAGTACGAATGCTTTTTTTTCTTCTTTTTTTTCGAAAAAGTTCGAAAAAAAGACAGGTTTAAATGTCTAATTGTGATTTGCTGGGTTTATGGATCTTTTTGACATTCTAATTACATACATAGACATAACTTTTAATCATATCATTTTTTCTCGAGCCGTACGAGGAGAAAACTTCTTATACGTTTCTAGGGGGGGGTACTATTTAACTACATCTATCCCAATGAGCCGTTTATCGAATCGTTGCAATTGATGTTCGATCCCGAAGAGAGGGAAGAGATCTTCGAAAAGTGGGTTTTTATGATCCGATAAATAATCAAACCTATTTAAATGTTCCCGCTATTCTCTATTTCCTTGAAAAAGGAGCTCAACCCACAGGAACTGTTCATAATATTTTAAAGAAGGCGGGGGTTTTTACGGAACTTAGTCTTAATCAAACAACATTCAATTAATGAAATACAAAAAAGAGGGTGTGGATGACTCATATCTAGCTTTGCATAAATTTTTCTTTCTTATTTCCTCCCCCCTCTTTTGTTCTATTCATACTTTTTTATTTATTATTCGTATTTCTTATTGCTTTGCTACTATAAGAATATAGCTGCTATAGAATACCGTGTTCTATACCAAGAAAACCAGAATTTATTGAGCTAATTTTATTGATATAAAATATAGAGAAAAAAGATCAATTGAATAAATGAAGTAATTGCATTTAAAAAAATAACATAAAATAAGATAAAAAAACAGATAAAATAACATATAAAAATATATAATATTAATTATAATGAATAATAATAAATTAATGAATAATAATAAATAATTTAATAATAATGAATAATAATAAATAATGAATAATAAAAAAAATAAAAAAAATAAATTGACTTAATTCTTTTTTTATTGTATTTCTTTATAGTCTTTTTTCTTTATAGTCTTTTTTATATTCTTTATTCTTTTCTCAACATTTCTATTCAAAATTTACAATCATATTGACAACAGTGTATCGAACAAATATAATTCGATCGTAGATAAATAGATCTATTTATCCCCGCCCACAAGTTTGGCACTTCACTTCATTCAAATAATGGGTTCTTTGAATTTGTTGTGATACAAGAAGTTTTTTTTATTTTGTAATTGTATTGAAACAAAAAAAGAA